AGGTATTATAAAACGAGATCACTTATATGTTTATAGTGGGTATTTGAAAGAAATAGATTAAGAACTAGATTAATTAGTAGATTGTGTCTCACGCATATACCTTTAATAATTCATATTCATAAAACAAATTAAGTAAAAAAAAAAAGAAAAACATGTTGATTATATCCAATTTTGGGGCACCCATAATTTTAGTTCACCATGGGTAGGGACACTATTGCTGAGATAATAACCTCTATACGAAATGCTGATATGGATAGAAAAAGAGTGGTTCGCATCGCATCTACTAATATTACCGAAAATATTGTTAAAATACTTTTCCGAGAAGGTTTCATTGAAAACGTTAGAAAACATCGAGAAAAAAACAAATCTTTTTTGGTTTTAAACCTGCGGCATAGAAGGAATAGGAAAAGACTCTATAGAAATTTTTTAAATTTAAAACGGATCAGTCGACCCGGTCTACGAATCTATTCTAACTCTCAACGAATTCCTAGAATTTTAGGTGGGATGGGAATTGTAATTCTTTCTACTTCTCGAGGTATAATGACAGACCGAGAGGCTCGACTCGAAGGAATCGGCGGAGAAATTTTGTGTTATATATGGTAATCCTTTTAATATCCAAATTGGATCCGAAACTTCTTCCTATTTCTAAAAAAAAGAAAAGGGACGAGTTGTCTAATATCGTTCCTCCTCCATTAGTTGATACTTCAAGGAGGCTTTACCTGGAATGAAAGAACAAAAATGGATTCATGAAGGTTTAATTACTGAATCGCTTCCCAATGGTATGTTCCGGGTTCGGTTAGATAATGAAGATCTGATCCTGGGTTATGTTTCAGGAAAGATCCGGCGTAGTTTTATACGGATACTGCCAGGAGATAGAGTCAAAATTGAAGTAAGTCGTTATGATTCAACCAGAGGACGTATAATTTATCGACTCCGCAACAAGGATTGGAAGGATTAGGTGGTTTTTATTCAATCTGATTCGAGATGCAAAATTTCAAGAAACTTATTTTCTTCCAAGAAGTAGATTCAGAATTAAGATAAGGAATGACAAATATGAAAATAAGAGCTTCTGTTCGTAAAATTTGTGAAAAATGTCGCCTAATCCGTAGGCGGGGGCGCATTATAGTAATTTGTTCCAACCCGAGACATAAACAAAGACAAGGATAATCAGACTCACTAAAGGACTCGATGTACAAATAAGGAATCTGTTTTGACATGAAATGGATATATCCATATATCTCTGACTCATATTTATGAGATGCTAAAATATGGCAAAAACTATACCGAGAATTGGTTCACGTAGAAATGGACGTATTGGTTCACGTAAGAGTGCACGTAGAATACCAAAGGGGGTTATTCATGTTCAAGCAAGTTTCAATAATACCATTGTCACGGTTACAGATGTACGGGGTCGAGTGGTTTCTTGGTCCTCAGCGGGTACTTGTGGATTCAAGGGTACGAGAAGAGGGACACCCTTTGCCGCTCAAACTGCGGCAGCAAATGCTATTCGTACAGTAGTAGATCAAGGTATGCAACGAGCAGAAGTCATGATAAAAGGTCCCGGTCTCGGAAGAGACGCAGCATTACGAGCTATTCGTAGAAGTGGTATACTATTAACTTTCGTACGGGATGTAACCCCTATGCCACATAATGGTTGCAGACCCCCGAAAAAAAGACGTGTGTAGAAATGAACATTGAAGAAATTTCAAGAGAAACAAGAGAAATAAATGATTCAATCAAATCAAATAATATTACTATGGTTCGAGAGAAAGTAACAGTATCTACTCGGACACTGCAGTGGAAGTGTGTTGAATCAAGAGAAGACAGTAAACGTCTTTATTATGGACGCTTTATTCTGTCTCCACTTATGAAAGGTCAAGCCGACACAATAGGCATTGCGATGCGAAGAGCTTTACTTGGAGAAATAGAAGGAACATGTATCACACGTGTAAAATCTGAGAACGTCCCACATGAATATTCTACCATAGCGGGTATTCAAGAATCGGTCCATGAAATTTTAATGAATTTAAAAGAAATTGTATTGAGAAGTAATCTATATGGAACTTGTGACGCGTCTATTTGTGTCAGAGGTCCAGGATATGTAACTGCTCAAGATATCATCTTACCACCTTATATAGAAATCGTTGATAATACACAACATATAGCTAGCTTGACAGAACCAATTGATTTGTGTATTGGATTACAAATCAAGAGAAATCGCGGATATCTTATCAAAATGCCACATAACTTTCAAGATGGAAGTTATCCTATAGATGCTGTATTCATGCCTGTTCGAAATGCGAATCATAGTATTCATTCTTATGGGAATGGGAATGAAAAACAAGAGATACTCTTTCTCGAAATATGGACAAATGGGAGTTTAACTCCGAAAGAAGCACTTCATGAAGCCTGCCGGAATTTGATTGATTTATTTATTCCCTTTTTACATAAGGAAGAAGAAAACTTACCTTTAGAGGACAATCAACACACGGTTCCTTTA